TTTAATTCAAAAATTTGAATTCAATAAATTTTTAATTCAAAAATTTGAATTCAATTAATCTTTAATTCAAAAATTTAAATTCAGTTAATTTGTAGTTCAAAAATTTGAATTCAATTAATTTGTAGTTCAAAAATTTGAATTCAATTAATTTTTAATTCAAAAATTTGAATTCAATTAATTTGTAGTTCAAAAATTTGAATTCAGTTAATTTGTACTTCAAAAATTTGAATTCAATGAATTTTTAATTCAAAAATTTGAATTCAATTAATTTGTAGTTCAAAAATTTAAATTCATTTAATTTGTAGTTCAAAAATTTGAATTCAATTAATCTTTAATTCAAAAACTTGAATTCAATTAATTTTTAATTCAAAAATTTGAATTCAGTTAATTTGTAGTTCAAAAATTTGAATTCAGTTAATTTGTAGTTCAAAAATTTGAGTGCAATTAATTAGTATTTCAAAAATTTGAATCTCAAAAATTTAAATTTTTGGAGAATGCATTTATAAAATTTAAATTTTTGGAAATTATATTTTAGTATACGGCGTACGTAGGTTTTTGATACTTTAAGAAATAGTTTGACTCTATTAAATATAAAAATACCCCTGAACTACTTTCTACAAAGAAAAGTTAACTATAAGTTAACTTAAACAAGTTCAAAAAAACACCCCTAAATTTAGGTGTGTTTTTTATAAGGGGAATTCAACTGTTTTTTTTTTATTGTTTATTTTTTATGTAAACTGGGCCCAGTTTACATTAATGAGGGTGAGCAAGCTCACATAATCTATTCTATCAAAATAACCCTTTAATCAGGCACCTTATTTTTTTTTAATCTCTTTTTGAAATTTTAATTAGAGCTAATTTAAAAAAATGTTTGAGTGATAATTAATGAAAATAATTTTAATTAGTAACTTTTTCGAAAATGGCCCCTTCGGGGGCTTTTTTTTCGTTATTAAAAATTAATATAATATATAACCGGTAGATATTTATATATATATAAATATTTTATATAATATATATCTATTTATTAAATGCTAAAAAAATCTATTAATATACATTCATTTATAACAATAATATAAGATTTGAGACAGTATATTTATCTATTAATATATCTAAAAAAAAAAAATCAAATTTATTAATTAATACGGAATTTAACTATCTACATTTATCTATACAATCATTAAGTACTTATATGAAAAAGAAAAATCATATAATATATTTAAAATAATTTTAAAATGAGTAAATTTATTCTATATAATATATATTATTATATATATATAAATATATTAAATATATATATATAATTATATATATAAATATTATATTATTTATATATATATATATTATATATAGAAAATAAAGATTTTCTAACATTTAAATCTTGATATATATTAAATTAAATTATTTATTAATATTTATAAATTAATAAATATTTAATGAAAATTAATTATTTTATTAATAAAAAAATAATTATTGATAAAAAAAAAAGTAGGATAGATATATTTTTATACTAATAAATTTCTTCTTATATAAAGATGTATGTATTCTCTTAAATTTATATTACTAAAATTAATTCTTATATTTTATTAATTATTTTCTATAATATTTATATTGTTTTATTATATTTGTATTTAATTTTTATTATAATTATTATTTTAAATTAATTTTTAATTGTTATTAATTAATTTAATTTAAATTATTAATTATTTTTTATTTAATAGTTGTTTTTGATTTATTTAATATTATTAAATAATTAATAGTCGAAATTTAATTCTTTATTTTATGAATAAATTTTTTTTATAAAAAAAATAAAAATAAATTTGAATTTTTTTTAGTAGAATTTTTATTTTTATTTATGAATATAGGTGTTTTTAATAATTGAATAAGTTTTTATAAAATATAAAATAAACATAAGAAAAAATTCTTAATATGTGGGTAAAATTTTTTAAAATTTATTTAAAAAATTAATTTATCTATTAGAATCTCCTTATATAATTTAATCTCTCTTTTTTTTTTAGAGTTAACTGATTAATTAAATAAAAAATGAGTTTTAATCAGATAGATTAATTATTTTTTGATATATTTATATAAAATAGTTTAAATTTAATATAAATTAGTTTTTCATTAAGTTTTTAAATAATTTAAATAAAAGTTTAATTCTAGCTTAGAAATTTATTAAATTTTTTATTTACATGTAAGTTTTAGCGGGTTTATAAAATAATTTTTAATAGATTATTTTAAAGTTTTTATTCGCAGTATAAAGTTTTAATAATTTAAGAAATTAAGAATTATGAAAATATTAATAATATTGACAAAATTTGTGCCAGCAGTTGCGGTTATACAAAAAATGTAAATAAATTTTATTGATTGATAATAAAAAGGTTTTATTTTAATTAAAAAATTCTTTATAAGGTGAAATTTAAAATTTTAAATAGTTATAATAAAAATTTTTGAATTTATTAAATTTAATTTTTAAACTAGGATTAGATACCCTATTATTTTAAATGTAAATTTTTATTCATTGAAGTAGTAATAGTTATGATCTTCAAATTTAAAGATTTTGGCGGTATTTTAGTCTATTCAGAGGAACCTGTTCTATAATTGATAGTCCACGATAAATTACACTTAATTTATAAATTTGTATATCGTCGTTATTAAATATTTTAAAAGAATTTAAATGTTTAATATTTTATATTAAAAAATATATCAGATCAAGGTGCAGTATATAATTAAGAAGAAATGGGTTACAATAAATTTATTTAAACGGATTAAAATATGAAAATTTTTATGAAGGTGGATTTGATAGTAATAAAATTTATATAAATTTTATGATTTTAGCTCTAGAATGTGTACATATCGCCCGTCGCTCTTATAATAAAATAAGATAAGTCGTAACAAAGTAGATGTACTGGAAAGTGTATCTAGAATGACAAATTAAAGCTTAATTAGTGAAGTGATTTATTTACATTAAATAGAGGTTGTGCAAATCAATATAATTTGAGATTAATTAATTATTATATATTTTTATTTTAATAAAAATAATTTTATTAATAAGTTTTTTTAGTAAAGATTATAGAAAAAATTTTTTTAATTATAGTTAATTAGTATTGTATAAGAAATTTGAAATATATATTAATTTTTTATAAGTAAAATTAATTTTTTGTACCTTGTGTATCAGGGTTTATTAAAAAAATATAATATATTTTTATTTTCCCGATTTTAAGAGAGATAATAAGTAATATTTTTTATTGTTTAAAAAATATTTATAATTATTTATTAGTAATGAAAAGTTATTCGGTCTTAAAGATATCTGGTTTATTCAGAAATGAATTCAATTCAGTTAATTTAATTTTTTTAATTAATTTGTTTTAATTAAAAGAAATAATTAATAATAGTTAAAGGGATTAGCTTTTAATTAAATTTCTATAATAATATAATTTTGTTAAAAATTTATAGGTTTAGAAATATTCTTTATTTATAATTTGTTATAATTAATTTTTGCTTATTTATTATTTTATATATATTTAGTTTTTTATGAATAAATTTTATTTAATTAAATTTTATTAGATATAATGATAAAATTAGTATATTTTTAAATGTTTTAATAATTACTTTTAAAAGATTATATAAAGGAATTCGGCAAAAACTTTATTCGCCTGTTTAACAAAAACATGTCCTTTAGATTATATAATTTAAGGTCTAACCTGCCCACTGAAATTTTTAAATGGCCGCAGTATTTTGACTGTGCAAAGGTAGCATAATCATTAGTTTTTTAATTAAAAGCTTGTATGAATGGTTGGACGAAATAAAATCTGTCTCTATATAATAAATAGAATTTAATTTTTAAGTTAAAAAGCTTAAATAAAAATAAAAGACGAGAAGACCCTATAGATCTTTATAATAAATTTTTTAGTATTATTTATGATTTATTTATTTATTAAAATTTTTATTATTTTATTGGGGTAATAGGAAGATTAATATAATTCTTTTTAATTTTTTACAAAAATTATTGTTTATTTGATCCTTGTTATAGATTATAAGATTAAGTTACCTTAGGGATAACAGCGTAATTTTTTTAGAGAGTTCATATCGATAAAAAAGTTTGCGACCTCGATGTTGGATTAAAAATTATTTTGGGTGTAGAAGTTCAAATTTTTGGTCTGTTCGACCATTAAATTTTTACATGATCTGAGTTCAGACCGGCGTAAGCCAGGTCGGTTTCTATCTTTATTTAATTAATATATTTTAGTACGAAAGGACCAAATATAAAATATATAAATATTTTTGTTTTGATTTATATTATTACTTTGGCAGATTAGTGTGATGAATTTAGAATTCATTAATGTAGATATTTTACAAGTAATATTGTTTTTAAAAGATTTATTAATGAGTTTAATTTGTAGAATATTGTTGGTAATTTGTGTTTTAATTGGAGTTGCTTTTTTGACATTATTAGAGCGAAAAGTTTTAGGTTATATTCAAATTCGAAAAGGTCCGAATAAAGTTGGTTTTATAGGAATTCCTCAGCCCTTTAGAGATGCTATTAAGTTATTTTCTAAGGAGCAAACTTTTCCTTTATTATCTAATTATATTATATATTATTATTCCCCTGTAATAAGATTGTTTTTGTCTTTATTTATATGATTAACTATACCTTATTTATTAGGTTTATTTAGATTTAATTTAAGAATGTTATTTTTTTTGTGTATTACTAGATTAGGGGTTTATACAGTGATAATTGCAGGGTGGTCTTCTAACTCTAGATATTCTATATTGGGTGGAATACGATCTGTTGCTCAGACCATTTCTTATGAGGTAAGTTTGGCTTTAATTTTTATATCTTTTATAGTAATAATTGGGGGTTTTAGATTAATAGATTTTTTTAAATTTCAGGAGTATGTTTGAATAATTTTTTTATCTATGCCTTTGGCATTTATTTGATTTGTTTCTAGATTAGCGGAGACTAATCGTACTCCTTTTGATTTTGCTGAAGGTGAATCAGAATTAGTTTCTGGGTTTAATGTTGAGTATAGAAGAGGGGGATTTGCATTAATTTTTTTATCTGAATATTCAAGAATTTTATTTATAAGAATATTATTTAGAGTAATTTTTTTAGGGAGAAATTTATTTTCATTAATTTTTTATTTAGAGTTAGTATTTATTTCTTTTGTTTTTATTTGAGTTCGGGGAACACTTCCTCGTTTTCGTTATGATAAGTTAATATATTTAGCATGAAAAAGTTTTTTGCCTATTTCTTTGAATTTTTTAATTTTATATATTGGTATAAGGGTATTCATATATTCTTTAATGATTTAGTGAATTATTTTTAGTATTATATAAGTTAATAGGGGGATGTACCACTATACTATGTTTTCAAAACATAAACTTATTCAAGTTCATTAACTAATAAATTAATTTATCTCATATTTTGTTAATAATTGGATTAATGATAAAATAAGCGAAATATATAATTGTTAAAATTTGTCCTGTAATAATATATGGTTCTTCTACTGTTCGTATACCAATTCAGGTTAATAAGATAACAATCGATAAAAATCTTCAAAAAAGTATTTGATTAATAGGATAAAATTTTATTCTTTGAAATTTAGAATTGGATGAAAATGGAAGAATTATTAAAATTAAAATAGATAAAACTAGGGCAATTACTCCCCCTAATTTATTAGGGATTGATCGTAGAATAGCATATGCGAATAGGAAATATCATTCAGGTTGAATATGAACCGGAGTAACTAAAGGGTTTGCGGGAATAAAATTATCTGGATCTCCTAAAAAATATGGGTTTATAAGTGTTAAAATAGTTAAAATTATTAATATAATAACGAATCCCCCAATATCTTTAAAGGTAAAGTATGGGTGAAATGGGATTTTATCAATATTTCTATTGGTACCTAAAGGATTATTTGATCCTGTTTGGTGTAAAAATAATAGATGGATTATTACTATAGCAGTAATAATAAAGGGTAATATAAAGTGGATTGAGTAGAATCGAGTAAGAGTTGCATTATCAACTGCAAATCCCCCCCATACTCATTGAACAAGTATAGTACCTAAATATGGTACTGCGGATAGAAGGTTAGTAATTACTGTAGCTCCTCAGAAAGATATTTGTCCTCATGGTAGGACGTATCCTATAAAAGCAGTTCCTATTACTATAAATAAAATAATTACTCCAATTATTCATGTGTGTATTAATTTATATGATCCATAATATATTCCTCGTCCAATGTGTATATAAATGCAAATAAAGAAAAAGGATGCTCCATTTGCATGTAGAGTTCGTATTAATCATCCATAATTAACATCTCGACAAATGTGATTAATTCTATTAAATGCTAAATCAATATTTGCACAGTAATGTATGGATAAAAAAATTCCTGTTAAAATTTGGATTATTAGACATAGTCCTAGTAATGATCCAAAATTTCATCATAAGGAAATGTTTGAGGGTGAAGGTAGGTCAATTAAAGCTCTATTTATAATTTTAAATATAGGATGGGTAGTTCGTATAGGTTTGTTCATTAAAATTTTTGTCGTAATGGTCCTTGGTTGGATTGTGTAATTTTTACCACAGCAATAAGTGTCAAAAATAAGTAATTAATCATTAAAATAGTAATTATAAAATTTGGGTAATTATATATTATGGTTAATGAATTAATATTATCATTTTTTAGTAAATTAATATTATTAATTATTTCTATAATATTAGTATTTTTGATTAATATATAAAATATGTTATTGTTTATTAAAAATAAAATTATTATTATTGATCTAAAAATTAGTATAAATATGAACAATTTTTTAGACAATTTAAATTTTTCATTAGAAGCTAATCTTGTTATGTATATTAGTAAGATTAACATTCCTCCTACTATGATTAGAAATAGTATATAAGAAAATCAAAGAGAATGGGAAAAGAATCCGGTAATTAATGCAATACAAATAGTTTGAATTATTAAAATTAATCCTATAGATATTGGATGATTAAGAAATATAAAAATAAAAGTTATAGAAAGGTTTATAATTATACAGATTATTATGATACAAGGAATAGTTTATTAAAATATTAATTTTGGAGATTAATGATAGGGGTAAAACCTTTTCCTTGAAGTTTTAAAAGAACATTTCTTATTTTTGATTTACAAGACCAATATTTTATTTAAATTATTAAAACTAATTTTATTTATATTAAATAATATAACTTTTATTTTTATATTTTTTTCTGGGGTATTAGTTTTTTCTTCAAAACGTAAGCATTTGTTATTAATATTATTAAGAATAGAATTCATTATTTTATCTATTTATATTTTATTATTTATATTCTTATCTTATTTTGATTATCAGTATTATTTCAGAATAATATTTTTAGTATTTTGTGTATGTGAGAGAGTTTTAGGTTTATCTATTTTAGTTAGTTTAATTCGAACTCATGGAAACGATTATTTTTTTTCTATAAATTTATGTTAAAATTATTAATAATAATATTTTTTTCGATTCCTTTATGTTTTATGAAAAATAGTTTTTGAGGTCTTCAATTTATTTTTTTATTTATAACTTTTATGTTTATGTTTATTGGCAGATTTAATTATATTTGGATAAATTTAAGTTATTTTTTGGGGTGTGATGTTTTGTCTTTTGGGTTAATCTTGTTGAGTTTTTGGATTTGTTCTTTAATAATTATGGCTAGAGGGGGTATTTATTTTAAAAAAAATTTTTATAGTTTATTTTTATTTTTTTTATTAATTTTAATAATTTTATTATATTGTACTTTTAGTTCAATGAATTTATTTTTATTTTATTTGTTTTTTGAAAGAAGACTTATTCCTACATTATTTTTAATTATAGGTTGAGGGTATCAACCTGAACGTTTACAAGCAGGAATTTATTTATTGTTTTATACTTTATTTGCTTCATTGCCTATAATGGTGGGTATTTTTTTTTATTATAATTATTATATGAGTTTAAATTATTTTTTTTTTAATGATTTTTATTTTTTTAATGCTTATATGTTTTTAAGAATAATTGTGGCTTTTTTAGTAAAAATGCCCATATATTTAGTTCATTTATGATTACCTAAGGCTCATGTAGAAGCCCCAGTATCTGGGTCTATAATTTTAGCTGGAATTTTATTGAAATTGGGGGGATATGGATTATTACGAGTGATAAATTTATTTGTTTATGTTTCTAAAAGATTTTCGGTTTTATTTATTAGAATTAGTTTAGTTGGGGGCTTATTAATTAGATTAATTTGCTTACGTCAAAGAGATTTAAAAATTTTGATTGCTTATTCTTCGGTAGCTCATATAGGATTAGTATTAGGAGGTATTATGACTTTAAATTATTGGGGATTTTGTGGGTCCTATTCAATAATAATTGCTCATGGTCTTTGTTCTTCAGGATTATTTTGTTTAGCTAATATTTCTTATGAACGTTTGCATAGACGTTCAATATTTATAAATAAGGGCTTAATTAATTTAATACCTGGAATGACTTTATGGTGATTTTTGTTAAGATCTTCAAATATAGCAGCTCCCCCTTCAATAAATTTATTAGGGGAAATTAGTTTATTAAATAGATTAATATCTTGGACTTGAATAACTATATTTTTTTTAATATTATTATCTTTTTTTAGAGCTGTTTATACTTTATATATATATTCTTTTAGTCAACATGGGAGGATTTATTCAGGTAAATTTAGAAGAATATCTGGTTATATTCGGGAATATTTATTATTATTTTTACATTGGTTTCCGTTAAATTTATTAATTTTAAAAAGAAGAATTTTTATATTATGATTATATTTAAGTAATTTAAAATAAAATTTTGATTTGTGGTGTCAAAAATGTAAAACTTTTACCTTAAATTATTAAGAATATTTCTATTTGTATTATTGGTTTTTTTTTTTTATTTATTTTTAGATTATTATTATTTTTATTTAGATTAAATTTTCTATTAAGTGATTTGATTATAATTATTGAGTGGGAGTTATTGACAGTTAATTCAAGTTCTTTAGTAATAAGAATTTTAATAGACTGAATATCTTTAATATTTATGAGTTTTGTTCTTTTTATTTCTTCTATAGTAATTTTTTATAGTAAAGAGTATATGGAAGGTGATTTAAATATTAATCGTTTTATTATATTAGTATTAATATTTGTTTTTTCTATAATGTTATTAATTATTAGTCCTAATTTAATTAGAATTTTATTGGGGTGAGATGGGTTAGGTCTTGTTTCTTATTGTTTAGTAATTTATTATCAAAATGTGAAATCTTATAATGCTGGGATAATTACAGCTTTAATAAATCGAATTGGAGATGTGGCTTTATTAATTGCTATTGCTTGAATATTAAATTTTGGGAGTTGAAATTATGTTTATTATATAGATTTTATAAAAAATGATTTTTATATACAAATTATTGCTATTTTAGTAATATTGGCAGCTATAACGAAAAGAGCTCAAATTCCTTTTTCTTCGTGGCTTCCGGCTGCTATGGCAGCCCCTACTCCTGTTTCTGCGTTGGTCCATTCTTCTACTTTAGTAACAGCGGGGGTTTATTTATTGATTCGATTTAGTTTAGTTTTAAATGATTATATAAAGTTATATTTACTTATTATTGGAGTTTTAACAATATTTATAGCGGGATTAGGGGCAAATTTCGAATTTGATTTAAAAAAAATTATTGCTTTGTCTACTTTGAGACAGTTAGGTTTAATAATAAGAATTTTAGCTTTAGGGGGATATAAGTTTGCTTTTTTTCATCTTTTAACACATGCTATGTTTAAAGCATTATTGTTTATATGTGCTGGTTGTATAATTCATAATTTAAAAGATACCCAAGATATTCGTTTTATAGGTAATTTAATAGTTCATATACCTTTAACTTGTATTAGAATAAATATTTCAAATTTAGCTTTATGTGGAATACCTTATTTAGCTGGGTTTTATTCTAAGGATTTAATTTTAGAGACTGTATCTATAAGAAATTTAAATATATTAATATATATATTATTTTTTTTATCAACAGGTTTAACAGTATGTTATTCTTTACGTTTATGTTATTATTCAATTACGGGGGATTATAATTTTTATAGTCTTCATTCTTTAAATGATTCTGGATGGGTAATGTTAAAGGGTATGATAATCATATTGATTTTTGTAGTTTTTAGAGGGAGAATGTTAAGATGATTAATTTTTCCTACTCCCAATATAATTTGTTTACCTTTAATAATGAAATTATTAACTTTATTAGTAAGATTAGTAGGGGGATGATTAGGGTATGAAATTTCGAAGTTTTCTATTTCATGGGCTTCTAAGTCTTTAATATTTTATAATTATAGATTTTTTAGCGGGTCTATATGATTTTTACCTAGTATTTCCACTTTTTTTATTAATTATTTGCCTTTAATATTGAGATATAAATTATTTAAAAATTTCGATCAGGGTTGAAATGAGTATTTTGGGGGTCAAGGTATTTATATAAAATTAAAGAGAAATTCTATAAGTTTTCAATTTTTTCAAAATAATAATATTAGGATTTTTATGATTTTATTAGTAATTTGATTACTATTTTTATTTATTTTATTTTTATTTTAATTTAAATAGCTTAATTTAGAGCATAATATTGAAGATATTAGGGTGATTAATTAAATCTTTAAATATTTATAAAAAATGAATTTTTTATTTTTACAATGAAAATGTAAGGTTTTTATTAAACTATATAAATAGAGAAATAAACGGAATTTAACCGCTAAAGAAAAAAGTTAGCAGCTTTCTCTTGATCTTCATATCTCTTTAATTGGAATTATAATTCAATGATATCATTAACAGTAATATGCCTCTTTTTGGCTTCAATTAATTAATAAGGACGTATAAAATCGTCATATTTTTAGGTCGAAACTAAAGGTAAAATTTACTTCTTATTATGAGATAAATTGATACTTTCAATATTTTTTAGATGCAAACTAAACGTTAAATTTAACTATAATCCCAGATTTTTCAATTTAAAGCACCTTGGTTTCATTCATGATAAAGACCAATTAGAAGAATAATAATAAAAAAAAATCTAGTTAATAGTAAAGTGGGAATATGGGATATTTTGTTAATTATAATTATAGGTAATAATAAAGCGATTTCTACATCAAAAATTAAGAAAATAACTGCAATTAAGAAAAATTGTAATCTAAAGGGTAATCGGGATGAATTAATAGGGTCAAATCCGCATTCAAATGGGGAATTTTTTTCTCGGTCTATAAAGGTTTTTTTTGAAATAATTCTTGCTAAAGATATAGTAATTAAAGCAATTAGTATAATAATAAATCCCATTGTTGTAATAATTAAAATTATTTATACTAAAAAGAATTAGACTGTTTGATTGGAAGTCAAAAATACTTATTATATTATATAAATTATCTTCCTCATCAGTAAATTGAGATATATAAAAATAATCAAACTACATCAACAAAATGTCAGTATCAAGCTGCAGCTTCAAATCCAAAGTGATGGATTGAGGAAAAATGGTTTAAATAATGTCGAAATAAACAAATTATTAAAAAAGTAGTTCCAATAATAACATGAATTCCATGAAAACCTGTGGCCATGAAAAAAGATGATCCATAAACTGTATCAGCAATAGTAAATGGCGATTCTATATATTCAAACGCTTGTAGAATTGAAAAGTAGATTCCCAAAATTACAGTAAAAAATAGCCCTTGTAATGCCTGTCTATAGTTATTTTCTATTAATCTGTGATGGGCCCAAGTTACAGTAATACCGGAAGTTAATAAAATTAGGGTATTTAAAAGAGGAATTTGAAGGGGGTTAAAGGGTACAATTCCTATTGGAGGTCACGTAGCCCCCAATTCAATTGTCGGAGCTAAACTTCTATGAAAAAATCCTCAAAAAAATGAAATAAAAAAAAATACTTCAGAAGTAATAAATAAGATTATTCCCCACCGTAATCCTATAGTTACAGTAAATGTATGTAAACCTTGGAAAGTTCCTTCTCGGGTTACATCTCGTCATCATTGAATTATGGTCAGTAGGACAATTCTAATTCCAATAATAAATAAATTTATATTAAATAGGTGGAATCATTTTACTAGCCCTGAAACTATAATTATTGTTCCTAAGGCTCCAGTTAAAGGTCAAGGTCTAAAATCAACTAAGTGAAATGGGTGGTTTGAGTGTGTTGACATTTGTATTAAATTACTTCTCTAGAGTAAAGAGTTCTGAGGATAGCGAAGACATAGGATTGAATAATAGATACAGCAAATTCTAGAGTTAAAAGAAGAATTTGTGTTAAAATTAAAATATTTAGTAATATATAATTTATTATTGGTCCCGTATTTCCTAGTAATGTTAATAAGAGATGTCCTGCAATTATGTTAGCTGCTAGTCGAACTGCCAGAGTTCCGGGTCGAATAATATTACTAATAGTTTCAATACATACTATAAAAGGTATTAGAATAGGGGGGGTTCCTTGTGGCACTAAATGGGCAAATATGTGTTGGGTATGATTAATTCATCCAAATATTATAAATCTCAATCATATGGGTAGAGCTAAACTTAATGTTATTGATATATGTCTTGAACTAGTATAAATATATGGGAATAGACCTATAAAATTATTAAATAGAATTAATGAAAATAGAGAAATAAATATAAATGTTCTTCCTTTATGGCTAAAATTTCCTAATAGAGTTTTAAATTCTTTATGTAGAGTTGTTAAGACTTGAATTCAGATAATTGAAAATCGTGAAGGGATTAGTCAGAATGATAGGGGAATTATTATAATACCGATAAAAGTACTTATTCAATTAATTGATAAATTAAAAATATTTGTTGAGGGGTCAAAAGTGGAGAATAAGTTTGTTATCATTTTCAATATATAGTTTTTATATTTAATTTATTTAAAGTATTATTCTTGTTATTAATTAAAAACATATAATAATTTAAAAAATTAAAAAGAATAAAAATTGCAGAAAAAAATATGTATAAGATTAGTCAATTTATTGGTGCTATTTGAGGGATTGAAGAATATTAAAGTTTAATAATTTTAGTTTGACATTCTAATGTTATAGATTAACTAATTCTTCCCATTAGAAGTAATTGTAAATTTACTATAATTTGGTTTAAGAGACCAATACTTACTTTCAGCCATCTAATGAAATTTCTCTTATTTTAGAAATTCAGTTAATAAATATATTAGTAGGGGCACTCTCAATAACAATTGGTATGAAGCTATGATTGGCTCCACAGATTTCTGAACATTGGCCGAAAAATAATCCAGGTCGATTTATGAAGAAATTAGTTTGATTTAAACGACCGGGTGTTGCATCAATTTTTACCCCTAGAGAGGGGACAGTTCATGAATGAAGAACATCTATTGCAGATACAATAATTCGAATTTGCGAATTAAAGGGGAGTACTACTCGATTGTCAACATCTAGAAGACGGAATCCATTTTCATTTAATTCATTAGTGGGAATTATATATGAGTCAAATTCTAATTTTTTAAAATCTGAGTACTCATAGCTTCAATATCATTGATGCCCGATTGATTTTAGGGTAAGTCAAGGGTTACTAATTTCATCAAGTAAGTATAGTAATCGAAGGGATGGGAGGGCAATGAAAATTAAAATAATGGCGGGCAGGATTGTTCAAATTACTTCAATAGTTTGTCCTTCTAATAAAAATCGGTTAATATATTTATTAAAAAATAGGGAGAATATTAAGTAACCCACTAGGATTGTAATTATTGTTAAAATTATTAGTGTGTGGTCATGAAAAAAGGTTAATTGTTCTATTAGTGGGGAAGCTCTATCTTGAAGGTTAAAGTTGGATCAAGTTGCCATTATTCTAATAAAAGAAAATCTTTATTTATGAAGCTTAAGTTCATTGCACTATTCTGCCATATTAGAAATTAGATAGTATAGGTAGTTCTGAATATCTATGTTCAGCAGGGGGTAATTTCTGGAATCATTCAATAGATGTAGGTATTTGATTAGAGAAGATTACATTTCGTTGGGTAATGAAAGCTTCTCAGATAATATAGATTAATATTAGGACTCCAATGAAAGAGATTGTTGATCCAATAGAGGACACTACATTTCATGAGGTATAGGCATCTGGGTAATCTGAATAACGACGTGGCATACCTCTAAGTCCTAAGAAATGTTGGGGGAAAAAGGTTAAATTCACTCCTACGAATATTACCATAAATTGAATTTTTAGTAATTGGGCATTAAGAGATAGTCCTGTAAATAAGGGAAATCATTGAATAAATCCCGCTAAAATGGCGAATACTGCCCCCATAGATAATACATAGTGAAAATGGGCAACTACATAATAAGTATCATGTAAAATAATATCAATAGAGGAATTAGCCAGAACTACTCCTGTTAATCCCCCTACGGTGAATAGGAATACAAACCCTAAAGCTCAAAGTAATGAGGGGCTGTAAGAAATTTGAGATCCGTGTAAAGTGGCTAATCAAGAGAAGATTTTAATACCTGTAGGTACAGCAATAATTATTGTTGCAGATGTGAAATAAGCTCGAGTATCAACATCTATTCCTACTGTAAATATATGATGAGCTCAGACAACAAATCCTAATAATCCAATAGCTAGCATAGCATAAATTATTCCTAAAGATCCAAAAGTTTCCTTTTTCCCTCTCTCTTGACTAATAATATGGGAAATTATCCCGAATCCTGGTAAAATAAGAATATAAACTTCAGGGTGACCAAAAAATCAAAATAAATGTTGGTATAGAATTGGGTCTCCCCCTCCCGCCGGGTCAAAGAAAGAGGTATTTAAATTTCGATCAGTAAGTAACATAGTAATTGCTCCTGCTAATACTGGTAAGGATAGGAGTAAAAGAAGGGCCGTAATTCCAACCGATCAGACAAATAGGGGTATACGGTCAAATGTTATACCCACTGATCGTATATTAATAATAGTAGTAATGAAATTTACTGCCCCTAAAATTGAGGAGATTCCCGCTAAATGAAGACTAAAAATAGCTAAGTCCACTGAGGCTCCTCCATGAGCAATTCCCGCTGATAGGGGAGGATACACAGTTCATCCTGTACCGGCCCCATTTTCTACTATTCTTCTCATTAGTAGAAGCGTAAGAGAGGGGGGTAGTAGTCAAAAACTTATATTATTTATACGGGGAAACGCCATATCAGGAGCCCCTAGTATTAGGGGAACAAGTCAATTTCCGAATCCCCCAATTATAATAGGTATAACCATAAAAAAAATTATAATAAAAGCATGAGCTGTAACAATAACATTATAAATTTGATCGTCACCAATTAAAGAACCGGGATTTCCCAATTCAGCCCGAATTAGTATTCTTAAAGAAGTTCCCACTATTCCTGATCAAGCACCAAATAAAAAATATAGGGTTCCAATGTCCTTATGGTTTGTTGAGAATAATCATTTTTGCGGTAAAATGGCTGAATTTAGGTAATAAACTGTAAATTTATTTATGAAATATTAATTTCTTTTACCAGATAAGTATTGTAGTTAAATTAAGAATTTTAAATTGCAAATTTAAAGGTGGGAATCTTTCCCAATACTTAAAATAGTTATTTAACTAGGCTAAGGCTTAAAGCTCTTTCCTTTATTTACAGCTTTGAAGGCTGTGAGTTTGTTTTAACTTAAATCCTTTTAATAAAAATTGATTATTATAGTATAAATAATTAATCCATTAATTGATATGAATGAAGATAAATTAATTAATATATTACTAAAATTAGTTTTGTTTATTATAAATAAGAAATTATTTTCATTATTAGAAATCATAATACTTGAGTAAGCAATTCGGAGGTAAAAGAAAAGGGTAATTAATGTTATTATAATTATAAATGTAATTATTAAGAAATTATTTAATCTTAAATTTTGAATAATAATTCATTTAGGGAAGAATCCTAAAAATGGGGGTAATCCCCCTAATGATAATAGATTAGTAATTAGAAAAAATTTAATTAAATATTTTCTATTTATTATATTAAATACTTGTTTTAATATAAATAAATTGAATTTATTAAAAATTTGAATAATAGATAAAGATATAAAAGAATAGATTGAAAAATAAATAATTCATAATATATCATTAATTAAGAAAGTTCTTAATATTCAACCAATATGATTAATTGAGGAATAGGCTATAAGCTTCCGTAATCTAATTTGATTTAATCCCCCGATTCTTCCAATAAGAGTAGAAATAATAATAATAATAGAGATAAATTCATTTCTTTTAATTGTATATGATAATAAAATTATAGGGGCAATTTTTTGTCATGTTATTAAAATTAATCTATTAGTTCAATTTATTCCTTCTATAATTTCTGGGAATCAGAAGTGAAATGGGGCTGCTCCTAATTTTAATAGAATTGCAGAATTTAGAATCATGAATATTGAATTATTAAATAAATATAATTCATTAATTATTTTTCTTTTAGAAATAATTAAGATTATGGAAAATAAAAAAATTGATGAAGCTAAGGCTTGAACAAGAAAGTATTTCATAGATGTTTCTGAAGAGTATGAGTTATTTTTTCTTTTTATTAGTGGAATGAAGGATAAAAGATTAATTTCTAATCCTATTCATGCCCCCAATCAAGAATAAGAGGAAATTGTGATTATTGTTCCCATAAATAATGTAGAAATAAAAATTAATTTATAAATAAGAAAAATTAAGAAGAAAAGGGTTATAACCTTTATATTTGGGGTATGAACCTAAAAGCTTAATTAGCTTATCTTTTTAATTTTATAAATTTATAATTATAAATTTTTTATTTTAGATTATATTTTAAAAATTTGGGTCTAACTAATTTTTAATTCTATAAATTTTTAATTCAAAAATTTGAATTCAATTAATTTGTAGTTCAAAAATTTGAATTCAATGAATTTTTAATTCAAAAATTTGAATTCAATTAATTTGTAGTTCAAAAATTTAAATTCAATGAATTTTAAATTCAAAAATTTGAATTTAATTAATTTGTAGTTCAAAAATTTGAATATAATTAATTTGTAGTTCAAAAATTTGAATTCAATGAATTTGTACTTCAAAAATTTGAATTCAATTAATTTGTAGTTCAAAAATTTGGATTCAATGAATTTGTACTTCAAAAATTTGAATTCAATTAATTTGTAGTTCAAAAATTTGAATTCAATTAATTTTTAATTCAAAAATTTGAATTCAATAAATTTTTAATTCTATAAATTTTTAATTCAAAAATTTGAATTCAATAAATTTTTAATTCAAAAATTTGAATTCAATAAATTTTTAATTCAAAAATTTGAATTCAATAAATTTTTAATTCAAAAATTTGAATTCAATAAATT